GAATCCTTCAGGTAAAATAAGAACAGCCCCCACATTCAAAGATCCCCGTTTCCCATTAGAAAGAACCTGTTTCAGTTGGATATCATAGGGAATTCTAACAACTGCTTCAAATACAGTATCCGGAAGTACCGCTTGTGGAACCTCAATATCCACGGGCTTATTGGCTAAATGACAATTGGCGCATACAATACGCCCAGTAGCTTCTCGTGGATTCTCATAACCCTGTTGTGCAAAAATGGGATATGCGTGTGAAATAGATGTCCAAGTTATTACATATATAAATATAATGACCGATACGAAAATGGATCGAGTCATCTGTTCCTTTATCCAAGAAAAGATATTTCTATTTTGCATGGTCCAATCATTGATCCCGAAAATTTCTACAATAAATTGGGTAGGTTGCTAGTAGAGTTCCCTATCCACGATTCTGCTATTTTACTGGGATCCAGGAGTCATTTCCCGGATCGGTAGAAACTTAAAAAATAAGTAACATTTTGAATGGTTTGTTTATGTACGAAGTAAAAAAAAAAATGATGATTAGATTTATAATTTATATCAGTAGATCATTTTTAGTCATTCATTGAATGATAAATGACTACAAGTGACGGAGATACACGATTTAAATAACGGAAGATCCAATATTTTAAAATTGTATCTAGAATGACTGGAAAGGTGGAAACAAGACCAGATATAATTTGATTATTATGATAAAATCCAAAATCCTTGTAGACAGAACCAATCATTAGTTCCCAACCATGAGGCGAGTGGAATCCAATACATAAATCCGTTAATAAAAGAATAGAAAAAGCTTTTATTGTGTCGCTTAAGTTATAGATAAATTTCCGAACCCAAGAATTAATAATACTAAGTTCTTCATTACCCAGAATAGAATAACCACTTAGAATAGCGAAGCTTATTATATTTGTCGAAAAATGTAAAATGGTATGGATATGATCCTCATTGTACATTTTGACCAATTGGATCGTTTCTTTGTGTATTCCTATATGAAGCTTTTGTATATGTGTATCGGGGTACTCCTTTATCATTTCGTCCAAAAGGAAGAGTTCTTCTAATTCTATGAATTTTTCCAGAACGTTCTTTTCTTGAATATTATTCAAAAAAACTTCGGATTGCCCAGCATTCCACCAATTAGTAACCAAAGATTCCATACTTTTATTAAATGAGAAAGAAATCCACCAGGGCAAAAAAACTATAGATGTAAGATATAGAAGGGGGTTGAATGCTTTCTTTTTTGGCATTTTTAATCTGTGAATTGTTAATGAAACCACCTCATTCCTCGATTCTATCCAATCTGATATTTCCATGAAACATGAGTTCTATAACAAACAGGGTATTGAATCCACAGACCCCCTTTATTTTATTTAATTTAATTAAAGGGCTAATCCTTAGATCTGGAAACAATATTTTTTTTATTATGTCTTCATTCGAAGCAATTGTATCCTTTCGCTGAATGCCCTAACGAGCCACTTCAAGTCAAGAAATGCATATTTTTCGAATTTCGAGACAAAACAAAAACAGAATTGAATTACAAGATATGATCCATCTATATCTAACATATCAATTAAAAAATATTGGACCCCAAAAATATGAAGTATATATATAGTCTTAGTTTTTCGGATATATATGATGAATCCATACTTAGTATACTTGTTACGAGTATGAAAAAATGGAGTTGATTTCCATATACAATCCATCAAAAACTTTTGGTGGAAAAAGCGCTTTGTTTTCTGTTTTCTGGTTGTTTCACACGCGTCTGCTTTTGCTCGAATGAGCGACCTGAAAAAACAAAACAGAACTCAATGCTGCGAAAGCATTCATTCTTCAATTCATTTCAAAATACTTCAATTGGTACGCGCAAAAAATAGGCCAATTCCGCAGCCTTTTGTTCAATTTCTCGTGGAGTCAAATTCTCATCAGTACGAGTCAAAGGAATGGCACCCTGGCCTCTGATTTCCATATAAAGTACACGCCGGGAATAAATACCTTCTTTAACCTCTATTCTAATCGACTGAATATCTCTCATAAGGAATCGAAGAAAGATTCGACGATTTCTTCCAGGGAATCCCCAACGAAAAATACACACTATTCCTTTTTTTCTATCGAATCTATCATAACCACTACCCACATTCCACGAAATTGTGCACCACAAATAGGAGCTAATGAACATACCCGCGATCCCATAGAAAGACATCACGATCCCTTGTGGGAAAAAAAGGATTTGCTGAGAAGGAAATAAGGATATCAGATTCCTACCAAGGTAACTAGAAGTTCCAACCAATAAGAATCCCAGTGAACCTAAAAAAAGGATACAGGCCCAACATAAATTACTTGTTTTTCGAGACCCCATTATAAGTTCTATCCATATATGTTCTGATCGCCAGTTCATACTAGATCCAGTTGTTTAATTTTATTGAAATTTAGAGAATAACCAAAATTTGACTTTCTTTTTTTGTTCCTGAAGCAACTCTTATCAACTAGCACTCTTATTATGATGTGAACCATTAGGAGTAATTCATCGAATCGCTTAGATATAAAAAAGGATCCCCCTCATATAATCCCACTATAGATATCTACATACATAGAGATATTTTTACTTTCCATTTCATACATCTGCGGACCCCCTTTTGAATATATAATCTATTTATCCCCATATATCATCCCATGATGTTTCCACGCGCATACTAGCTCTTTCATTTGTGTTCGGAAGAATCCACATGTTGTATCCTATGTCCACTAAATAGATAGATAAATTTAAATAGATATCTGTATTATGACCCAAGTCCGAGTCTTGAAAAAAAAAAAATGAACGAGATTTGGTCCCGTCGAATCTAGATAATCTTGTTTTTTTGAACATGAAGAGATAGGGAAGCCATTGCAATTGCTGGAAATACTAGACCCACTAAAGGCACAAAAAAAGAGGGTAAGTTGAAAGTTGTCATAGAATGGATACCTCGATTTAATATTTTGTACCTGTTATAAAGATATCTTATGATAAGTATATCTATTATCAGTATATAATAATAGGTACAAGAAACGTAGAACTAAATAAGTGTACCTATTCACTTTTATATAATATATATTTATTATTATTGTTCTCTTATACTTATCTTCTAATAAATACCAAAAAAGGTTCTTACTTGGAGAATAATTATATCTATAATATAATAAATACGTAATGTAATAAAATAACATGAATTTTTCCTAATTTAGGAGAAAAATTAACTCTTTTATCCTATTGATAGAGCCTTCCCGATTACTAATCATGCATTATATAGGTAGAAATAAAATGGATCTGTAGCAAATAAGAAAAGTGATTATCAACAACTTATGATCCGTTATACAATTGTATTTTATAACCTCAAGTAAAACTCCGTGCTTATTATTTTGGATTTTCACTTTGATTACCATAAACTAAATAAAATGGAAACTAAATACTTGTAAACTTCAAATAAAAAAAACAGAATTAAATGATCTACTTGATTCAATTTTGATTCAAAGGACAGAAACCGTGAAGCTGAAATAACTCACTCAGAACACCCTTTAAAGGATTACGTGGTACGATTGGGTCGAATAAGCCCTTATGGAATAAATACTCAGCTTCTTGTGACCCATCAGGTACTGTCTTATTCAATGTTTGTTCAATTACTCTTTTACCTGCAAATGCAATGTAAGCATTAGGTTCGGCAATAATGATATCTCCTAACATACCAAAACTGGCAGTCACCCCACCGGTTGTAGGAGATGTAAGGATTGATACGTAGAATAACTTTTTATTTGATTGATAATCATATAAAGCTGAAGATATTTTAGCCATTTGCATCAAGCTCAAACTTCCTTCTTGCATGCGGGCTCCCCCCGAAGCACACACTATAATAAGGGGTAGAGATCTATTAGTAGCATATTCGATCAAACGGGTGATTTTCTCGCCTACTACGGATCCCATACTGCCCCCCATAAACTGAAAATCCATAATCCCAATTGCGATGGAAATACCGTTTAATTGACCTATGCCTGTTTGAACAGCCTCAGTTAACCCTGTCTTTTTTTGATAAGAATCAATACGATCTTTATAAGGCTCCTGCTCCGAATGAAATTCAATGGGGTCCACCGAAACCATGTCCTCATCCATAGCATCCCAAGTGCCTGGATCAATCAAAAGTTCGATTCTTTCTGAACTACTCATTTTCAAATGATATCCACATTGTTCACAAATATTCCGTTTTAACCTAAAAAATTTCTTATAATTTAATCCATAACAATTTTCGCATTGAACCCACAAATTCCTGTATTTTGTACTTATATCGAGATCACTTCCACTTGCGCTAGTTTGTATACTGATGAAACTATCACTGTCAATACTATTTACGCTTTCACTACAAATGTAACTATAAATGTAATTCTTACTGTAATTGTCACTACCGCTTGAAATGTAACTATCAATATGGATTTCAGAACGAAGATAACTCTCAATGCAACTAGTAATGTGATTATTCCAACTATATTGAGTATCATACATGTAACGATTGTAGTAGTGATTGTCACTCTTAGGTCCATCATTCGGATAACTATAATTTAGGCAACTAGAAAAAAAACCGCCCAATTCACTCAAAAAAGAACGATCGTCTTCAACCTCAAAAATAAAATTTTCAATATCCAAATATATGGAATAATTTTCACCATTACTATCCTTAACTAAAAAAGTGTCATCACAGATCAAACTCCGAATGTTGCTGACACCAAATAAAGGATCAATATTATTAGAGCTGTCACTATCAATCCAACCATGAATCATGTTATTTATAACAGGGTCTTCACCCCCATTTGTATTTCCAACGGGTCGAATACCCTCTAGTGATTTACTTAACCCGCACCCGTGTTCTAACTCCTCCTTAAACAACATCGAATTGAACCGCCATTTTTCCATAGAGCCTTCCCGCCCTCCTATTTGAATGAAAATACAATAATAGTCATTCGATGAA